AAAAAAAAAGTACAGAACAAGGGAATATATTCGTAATCAATCGAATAAAAGAATTTTTATTTTAGCCAGAAACAATCTTCAAATAGAATTGAAGAGGAATGTGTGTGATAACATAGAACAAAGTTTAATTTATGCTATTTATAAAGATTTATTACTGGCGAGCCACGGCAATTGCGCCGATCAAAGCAGCTAAAAGAATGATCGAAATGAGTTCAAATGGAAGAAAAAAATATGTTGATAAATAAATTCCAATTTGTTGACTATTACTTATTAAATCTTGCTCTAGAATCTGGTTTGATCTTGTAGTCCAAATAATCCCATACCATGACGTATCTACAATAGTAGTCATTAGTGAAACAAAAATACTTGTACAAACCAGAAAAGTAAATCCACTCCCAACGGTATAAAGATTAAAATCTTTGGAATATTCTGAACCCTTCATGAACATCACAGCAAATATGATTAAAACATTTATAGCTCCCACGTAAATAAGGAGTTGCGCAGCAGCTACAAACTGGGCGTTTGCTAGAATATAGAATAAAGATATAGAAACAAGAACCAGTCCCAACGAAAAAGCAGAATAAATGGAGTTGTTAAGTAATAGTACTCCCATACTTCCTAATATAAGACCTGATCCCAACAAGACTACAAGAAAATCATGTATCGGTCCAGGCAAATCCATTATATGTAGTAAAAAAAGAGATAAAAAAATCGAAATGTTTTTCATGACCTTATTGATCTGACCAGGAAAAAAAATGGATAATCGATTCCTAATTAAATCTTAAGGGGTGTGAATTAATGTAGGTACAGTTATTGGATTAATCTTAGTCTTGATCTGAAAGAGTAGAGGAGTTAGAAACTATATATTTCAAAATATATAGTTTCAATCTAAATTAAACTGCAATTCTCATGAATCAATAGTTTGGATTTGTAGGTAGTGACCAAACAAACAAAATGAAAGAAACCTCATTTCTTTAGATCAAAACGGAACCTTAGTAATTTCCAATTACTCTTTAATCTTTAATCAAGGGATTTACTTATTTTAGACTTAAATTTGAGGCGAATTAAAAATTGTTCTAATTGTATAATCATCAACTACTGACATTGGTAAACGACCCAAAGAAATTTGATTATAATTCAATTCGTGACGATCATAAGTAGAAAGTTCATATTCTTCAGTCATTGATAAACAATTTGTTGGACAATATTCAACGCAGTTACCACAAAATATACAGATCCCGAAATCAATACTGTAATTAAGCAATCGTTTCTTTCGAATATCCGTTTCCAATTTCCAATCAACAACGGGGAGATCTATAGGACATACACGAACACATACTTCACAAGCAATGCATTTATCAAATTCAAAATGGATTCGACCGCGGAAACGCTCCGATGTGATTAATTTTTCGTAAGGATATTGAATAGTTACAGGCAAACGATTTGCATGGGATAAGGTAATCATGAAACTTTGACCAATGTACCTTGCAGCTCGTACTGTTTGTTGACCATAATTCATGAACCCAGTTACCATAGGGAACATATTGTAATATCTCTAAAGAATTTTATGTTTGTTTCTTTCTCTTGTTTGAGCAAGTCGTGAATATAGAATATGGTATTCCTTTACAGTGAAAAGAGTTGAAAAGAAGTTGTTAATAATAGATTACCGAGAGATATAGGTAAAAGAAATTTCCATCCGAGATTTAATAGTTGGTCTATTCTTAGTCGGGGTAAAGTCCATCTTGTTGTTATAGAAATGAACAAGAACAAATAAGTTTTAGCTAATGTAATAAAGATACTAATTGTCATTGCAAAGACTTCATACGCTTTATTTATTTCAAAAAGTTCATAACCGAATATGTATGGAATAGAGATATCCCAACCACCCAAGTAAAGAACTGTTACAAATAATGAAGAAACTAATAGATTTAGATAGGAAGCAACATAAAATAAACCAAATTTTATACCGGAATACTCGGTTTGATAACCCGCTACTAATTCTTCTTCTGCTTCTGGTAAATCAAAAGGTAATCTCTCGCATTCTGCTAAGGAAGAAATTAGAAAAATAACAAACCCTATAGGTTGACGCCACAAATTCCACCCCCAAAAACCATATTTTGATTGAGCCTCAACTATATCAACTGTACTCGAACTGTTAGATAATCATAGTCGGCAATAACATCACTGTTCTCATCGCTATTACAGAACCGTACATGAGATTTTCACCTCATACGGCTCCTTAAGGGCCATAAATAAATCTAAGGAGCGTGTCGGTATTATTTATCTTGATATGTCTTTTTTGTAGAATAGTATAGGATAAAAATCTATCGTGTGTCCCCAAATTAACCCAATAGAATTCTGTCTGTTCTAATAATAAAGAAAAAGGGTACTTCTGAATTGATCTCATCCTTTAAAAAAAAAAATTCTTTGTTGAGTAATAACTTAATTCTTCACTAAAATACTATTTATTATAAATATCAATAACCCATCGTTTTCAATTACGAAAAAAAAAATCTGCTATTCCATTAGTTCATGAATTCGGACACGAATTCTATCTCTATAAATAGGTATATCGTAAAGAAAATGAATATAGGAATAGATGGAGATAAGAAAGAATAAAAAAGATATCTTTTTTTGTTGTAATTGGATTCTTTCCATTTTTTTTTTTTTCGTTCCTATTCTTCTTTCTGAGAAAAAGGGGACTTACTAAATAAGGGATTATTTCGTTTCCGATAGTCATTTATTTAATGGGTGGATAGGCGCATACTCTGGATCGGAATCGTGGGGAGTACTGCTTGATCATTTCTACAAACTTAAAGCCCCAATTCGTATTCTTTTATGCATTTTGCAAAAATGTCCTTCTCTGTCTTTTGGATAATTTTGAAAATCTCCATTACTAATCCTTTGTATATCTTGGTGTTTCTAACCGTCCACTCATTTTTGCTCAATCGTCCGTGTTAAGGGAATACATATATGGTAGTACATACAAATAATAGTGAAAACTCAATACAGTTGATCTTTTGAGTCCGCTTCAAGACAGGATAACTAGTCAACCAATCTTGGGATAAAGGCTCTCTTGCGCCTAGGTTTATTTCTGCTTAACTCTTATACATAGAAAATGAGACTCAATATTTTGACTGCTAATTTATATTTATATAAGCTGTTTTCTTTCACTCATATAACTATCTGATTTAGTTCATTAATCCGAATAATGAATATAAAAATGAAGATATCTATTCAATTCATTTCACCCCTTTTCTCAAAAAAAAGTTGTATAAGTTTATGTCTCAACGAATCACACGTAGAGATATTGATAATACACATAGAGTTAATGGTATTTCATAACTAATTGATTGAGCAGCAGCTCGTAGACCACCTAAAAAGGAATATTTATTATTGGATCCATATCCTGACATAAGAAGTCCGATGGGAGCAACGCTTGAAATGGCAATCCATAAAAAAACACCGATATGGAGATCGGCTAAAACAAGGCGATAACCAAAAGGAATTACTGAATAGCTTAGTAAAATTGATATGACTGCTATGGATGGTCCGATACTGAATAAACGAGTATCACCTCTAGATGGAAGCAGATTTTCTTTAAAAAGTAGTTTTGTACCATCTGCTAAAGCTTGAAGAACTCCCAAAGGACCAGCATATTCAGGTCCAATCCGTTGTTGTATACCTGCGGATATTTCTCTTTCTAACCATACAATTACTAGTACGCCTATTGTGATTCCCAATACAGTAGTCAAAATAGGAACAAGCACCCATAGAATTCCATAGACTTCTTTTAAGAATTCCAATCTAGAAAAAGAATTGATATCTTGTACTTGTGGTGTATCAATTATCATTTTAACGATCAACTTCTCCCATAATGATATCTATGCTACCTAGTATTGTCATAATATCAGCCAATTTCATTCTTTTAACTAACTGAGGAAGAATTTGCAAATTGATAAAACCCGGCGGGCGAATTTTCCATCTCCAAGGAAAACCACCCTGATCCCCTATCAAAAAAATGCCCAATTCACCTTTTGGGGCTTCGACTCTCACATAAAGTTCTTGTTTCGCCAACTCAAAAGTTGGCGAAGGTTTTTTACTAATAAATCGATAGTCAAAGTCATTCCATTCCGGAGACCTTTCTCGATCAAAACATCGTATTTCTAAATTCTCATAGGGCCCCCCTGGAATTCCTTCCAAAGCTTGTTGAATAATTTTTATGGATTCCGTCATCTCACCAAGTCTGACTAAATAACGAGCTAATGAATCTCCTTCTTTTTGCCACTGAACTTCCCAATCAAATTCGTCATAACACTCATAATTATCAACTTTACGAAGATCCCATGGTATTCCGGAAGCTCGCAGCATTGGTCCCGATAACCCCCAATTTATTACTTCTTCTCCACCAATAATGCCTACTCCCTCAACTCGTTCTAAAAAAATAGGATTTTGTGTAATAAGTTTTTGATATTCAGCAACCCCTGTCAAAAAATAATCGCAGAAATCCAAACATTTATCTATCCAGCCATGAGGTAGATCAGCCGCGACTCCCCCGATACGAAAAAAATTATGCATCATTCTCATACCGGTGGCTGCTTCGAATAGATCATATACTAATTCTCTTTCTCTGAAAATATAGAAGAAGGGAGTCTGTGCGCCAATATCCGCCATAAAAGGGCCAAGCCATAACAGATGAGAAGCTATACGACTCAACTCCAACATAATTACTCTGATATAGCTGGCTCTTTTAGGTACTTGAATATTTCCCAACTGTTCTGGACCATTTACGGTTATTGCTTCTGTGAACATAGTAGCTAAATAATCCCAACGTGTTACATAAGGTAGATATTGTATAATTGTTCGGTTTTCTGCAATTTTTTCCATCCCTCTGTGTAAATAACCCAATATAGGTTCACAGTCAATAACATCTTCACCATCCAAAGTAAGGATGAGTCGAAGAACACCGTGCATTGATGGATGGTGAGGTCCCATATTGACTATCATGAGGTCTTTTCTTGTAGCTGGTCCATTCATAAGTTTTTCCTCGATTCATCTTTCCATGAATTGCTCAAAATGAAAATAAGTTCATAAAAATTCAAGATCTAATAAATCAAATAATTAAAAATTACTTTTTAAATTACTGAGTTTTTGACTCCCGAATATCCAATTGATTAATTAATTCTTTATAACGCATTATATTTTTCTTTGATAAATAAGAAAGTAATCGTTGGCGTTTTCCGAGAATTTTACGTAGACCTCTTTGAGATAAATAGTCTTTTTTGTGCAATTCCAAATGTGAAGTAAGTCTTCGTATCTTATTGGTGAAACTGAATACTTGAAATTCAACAGATCCTGCATTTTCTTTTTTTTCTTCTTGCGAAATAACTGAGCTGAATGAATTTTTTACCATAAAATGAAATCTTCTTCCCCTCCTTTTTTATTTTTTTATAAATTATTATTGATCAGTAATAATAATGTTACTCCTTTTAATTTGATATACACAATAATCTTAATTTCATTAAAAATTTCTGTTCTTTTTTTTTTTTTTTATTTAGCAAAGCAATCCAATTTTAAAAATTGGATTCAGATAGGTATACAAAAGGATGGTATATTTCTGCACGCACAAAAAATATTTATACTTAAAATTAAAATTTAATAAGAATATTTTCTTGATTCATTTATAAATCTAATAGATACGTCATTGAATTAAATTAATATCATCTATCAGAATGTAAGACAGTGCCATATGTGTATTTCTTTGTCTTCATATAACATATAAGGTACGGGAAATATAGTAAAAATGTAGCATTAACGAATTTTCAATTGTGGATACATATGGATTCTTAGCATACTAAAACGACTGCTATTATTGGTATCAAACCAATAACGATTCATACAAGCTAAATCTTCTAATCGATAATTCGGCCAAAGAAAGAACTTTAATTTATTTAGTTTATTTTTATATCTATCAAGATGTTTGCTTCTTTTATCTAAAACTTGATCACGAGTTTTCACCTTATTTGCATTGTAAAATGCTGTATTTCTATGGATATCATTTCTATTCCGAGAATTGAAACAAATTAGAATTCTTAACTCTCTACGACCTCTCGGGGATAAGATATTTTCCGGAACAAGCAAATCATAATGATTGCTGGCTATATTTTCATTCGTTTTTTGATGTATTGCAATGTATTCAGCAAAACTCTTCTTATCAGGATAGCCTTTTTCTTGATATCTTTGATTAATTTGGTACTTATTCTTATGAACTAATGAAATACCTATGGTTTGAGACATAATAAATTGTCCATCATTTTTTACAGACAGACGAACCGGTTCGATAATCAATATTCCCCTTTTCATTAATTCTGTAAGAGTTAAATCTTTCTGAACTATCAGAATATCCAGACTCATTTCTCTACTTTGAATAGAGGATATAGCAATTTCTCTGGGATTTATCAGTCTAAGCAGGAGACAATATACTTTGATGTTATTGATCATTCTTTGATTTAAGGAATCATCCAATCTCAATTGAAAACGAAAATATCTTTTTAGAAAGAAATCAAGTTCCGCTTCCGTGTTTTTCTTGTATTGCTTTTTATTTATACGTTTTTTCACATCTGCTCCCGCGGAATCTTCTTGAACATATTTTTTGTGGTTTGAGAGAACTGATTCAAGATCCTCTTCGGCCACAGATTCTTTTTCTCCTTTATTTATATTTTCTAATTCAAGAGTTTTTTTCTTCGCTGATATAAAAAAATATCTTTTTTTCTTTCCAATTAGTTTTTTATTTTTACTAAAAATTTCATTTACCTTCAAATTTAAAAGAAGTGATTTGATTGGTATGATCCATGGGTTAATCTTATACGCATTATAAAGTATCAAAAATTCTGGAAAGAACCAAAGTTCCAGATTCGATATGGAACGACTTAGTATTTCTTCATTCATTCTCATCCAATCAAAAAAGATTTTTTTTTTATTGTTGGATGGATTGATTTCTTGATCTTGATTAATTGTGAGATAAAAAAAATCTTTCTTATCGATTTTTTCAATTATTTGAAAATTATTAACTCCTGTTTTAGTATTTTTATTACTGTTCGTGTCAGCCTCAATATTGATCCAGGCTCCAATATCGGCCTTATTTTTAAGACAAAAATGCAGCATTCTCCAATCAAAATATTTTCTATCCGGATTTTTTTCCAGATCTATAATATCATCTTCTACTAGATAATTATTGATAGGGATACCCGTCAGTATATCAAAAAATTTCCATTTATCTGTGTTGTATTTATAAGAAATTTCTTGATTATTTTTTACTTGTACTGGTAATTCATAAATATATGAATCTTTATTATCTTCATAATTAATAGATTTATATGATAAAAGATCATATATATATTTTTTTTTTATATTATCTTTTTTATTCGGTAATGAGTAGTGTGGTTCAAAATAATTTTGTTTTTTGTAATCAATTAATCGGTTTTTTTCAGATGAATAACATTGGTTAAAATCTTTATTTTTAACCATACGATTTTGATTGATTCTATTTCGCCATTTTTTTGGTAGTAATTTGGACCATTTAATCGGATATAAATCGTAGTGATAATGACCCCTTAACCAGTTTTTCCATTGATTCATTCCATAATTTTTAAGATTCTTTTGTTTTAAGTCGGAATGTACTATTTCTTGTGCTCCAACAACTTCAACAAAAAAATCCTGTATTTCATTCTTAAGAAAAAGAGATGTTCCGTGATATTGAAAGACAGGTCTTAACTTAGATAAGTTAATAATTTGTGTTTGTGATAATTTGTAAAATAAATATGCTTGCGACAAATATGATAAGTCCCAAAAGATCTTTCCATTCTTATTACTAATATAGGAAAGTGACTTTTTTATAGTTGAAATAAAGTGAATTATACTTTGATTTGTTTTATCAATTCCTTCTTTATTTGCTTCATTATTTGAACTGGATTTAGTAAATTTTTTTTTTATTGATTCAATAAAAAGTTGTACATTAATCCTTGGGATATTAATCATACGTTGAAAGATATCTATGTATATGTTTTCAATTATAAATTTTATAAAATGATGCGATTTACGAATTAATCGGACATTTATTTTTTTTAATATCTTTAAAATATTTTTGTGATATTCTAATTTTTTATCATCAGAACTTATTTTGTTAGGACTAATATTTATTTCTGGATTTATAAACTCTTTTTTCGTGTCTTTTCTTATTTTTTCAATTTTTTTTAGTATTGTGTTTGTTCTATCAGTCAGATCTTTCATTTTTTTTTCTCTCAATGAAAAATTTGTCCAATCCGTAGATCGAATTTGAATGGATGAGCCGTGTATCATTCGATTACTTATTATCGAATTTTTTTCTTTTTTAGCTTCATTCAACTCGTATATTTCTTTCAATTCAAATACTCGAATTGGGTTTCTTTGTGAAAGTTCTTTTATTATTTGTTTTATAAATAAAATGTTTTTCATGACCCATTTTTTTGTTTCTTTTGAGATATTTAGAAACAAGTTTGTTCTTTCTTTTAAAACTCTTAGAATTATAAAACGCTTCTTTTTCCATTTTTTAATTTTTTTTTCGAGTTCTTTTATTAAAATGGGTTCAAAAAACGAAAGTTGTTTTCGGGGAGAACCAAAAGGCTGTTCAGCTTCCATTCCCCAAACTGTTAAAAAACAAAAATAATTTTTTTGTCCTTTCTTTTTTATTGAATCTTTATTACGGGATTGTAACCTAGATATGTGCCACGGTTTCAGACAAAAAGGAAATAAGATCTTTATTTGAATACCGTCTGTTAACCAGTTTTTTGGAAATTCTTTTTCTGATAATTGAACACCATTATAGGTGCATTTTACATGCATTTCTTTATTCCAATTTTTAAAATCCTCGGACCATTCAGGAAATTGAAATAATAGCATACGGATAATATTTTTAGCTATTATCAATGAGGGTAAGACAATATATTTTCTAAGAATTGATTGAGTTACTAACAAAAAACCTCTTATTACTTGAGCAAATAGAATGCTATCCCAGGCTTCCGCTATTTCTATACGTGCTTTTTCCTCTTTTTTCTGCTTTTCTCTTATGTCCGCCTCTTTTTTCTTATTTTCGTTTGTCTTTTGCTGTGTATTATCTGAAATAGTAAATTCTGTGTTTTTCCATATCCCAGTTCTAAAAATCGTTTTCATTAGTCCGGGGATATCAAAAGAAAAAAAAAAAGATTTATCTAATCTGTCAAAAAAAAGATAAGAACGGACATTTGCTTGAAACAGTTTCCAAGTAACTGTTTTACGTCTTTGAGCACGCATAGAACCTTTGATTATGTCTCGACGAAAATCCGATTGTTGTGAATACCGTATCAAAGCAACTTCGTCTGTTTGATCAGGATTATTACTATCTTTGGTATTAGTATAAGTATCACTAGTTTCTAGGTTATCAGTAAAAATTATGACACGTTTGGCTTTTCGTGAACGAATTTCATGATCTTCCGCCATACTTTCTTCGTTTTCTCCTTCCTGTTGTTCTAAATCGTCGATTAATTTGTATGACCATCGAGGAACTTTTTTACCGATTTCTCTTATTCCAATTGAGTTTTGACGACTTCCTTTAGCGTTGTAAGGAGTTATAACTGCATCGAATAAAAATTTTAAAAATTTGATTCGATCTTTGGACACAATTTTATCTTCAATTTGTGGGTAATTAGTATTAAAAAAGATAGCATGAATCTTATTTGTCCAAACGTTCTCACTATCATTTTTTATAGAAGTTTCATTTATCATTGAAAATGAAAAAAAAAAATGGATTCGTCTTCGGTAAGGTCCGCTCAAAAAAGGATCATATGCTTTTGGTAAATAGTATTTTTTAGTTTTATCATTACATAATTGAGTCTTTTTTTCTAGTACATCCCGAGCTAGAGTAAGGGATCCCTTATCTAGAACTTTAATTATATTTATAAATTTTTTGTTTAAATTTATTCTTTTT